AGTAAAGTGCCTGAAAAAGGATTATCTTGATAGGGTAAATCATGTAAGTCCAGCCTTACCTTTACTATTCCTCCTTACACCCAATGGAATCACACCATTCCCTCAAAGATCAAAACTTCGCGTGCCCTTTACACCAGAGCGTATATTTAGTTTATATCTTATCAAAAAGATAAGCTAAGTAAGCTCATGGGCTCATACCCCATTCATGAGGGTCAACTCCCTCTCTTTTTAATTTCTCTCTCTTCATCTCAAATTCTATTTTTATCTACCTTGGTTCTAGGTACTACTTTATCTATTTCTTCAACTTCTTGATTCGGGGCTTGAATTGGATTAGAGCTCAACTTATTGTCATTCATTCCCATTATTTCTTCAAAAAATAACCAATACTCCTCAGAAGCAGCTTTAAAATACTTTTTAATTCAAGCCTTGGGCTCATCAATTATTATCATATCCGCCTCATTAATGCTAATTAAAAGAGTTCCTGCTAATGTCTTACTATGTATCGCACTACTACTAAAAGCCGGTGCAGCACCCTTTCACTTTTGATTCCCGAGAGTTATAGAAGGACTACAATGGCCCCAAGCAATTATTCTAATAACAATTCAAAAAATTGCTCCTCTTTCCCTTATGTCTTATCTAGACACCGCTCCTATCTACCCAGTTCTCTTGAGAGCTATCATTTTATCTGCCATAATTGGGGCTGTAGGAGGAATTAACCAAACCCTCCTACGAAAAATTATAGCGTACTCTTCTATCAACCATATAGCATGGATACTAGCGGCCATAACGATTAGAGAAACTAGATGACTTTTATACTTCTTATTCTATTGTTTAGTAGCATCTTCGGTAGCCCTTCTCTTCAACTTTCAAGAGGCCTTCCATATCTCTCACCTATTCAACCACACTAACTTCTCCCCAGAAGTTAAGCTATTAACTTTTATAGCCCTTTTATCCCTCGGTGGACTTCCACCATTTACAGGCTTTATCCCTAAATGATTTATTATTCAAGAATTAGTTTCAACTAACCTATTTTTCACCTTAGCTATTCTATTAATATCAGCACTCTTAACTCTTTTCTATTATCTTCGAATCTCAATCACAGCCCTTATAGTGTCGGCCCCTAAAGTTAAATGATCTACTAAAAAGGCGTCCCCCTCTCTAATTACTTCTCCTATCTTATTCATTAACTTTTTAGGCCTTTTAACACCTAGACTATTCGTTATAATCATATAAGGCTTTAAGTTATCTAAACTTGTAGCCTTCAAAGCTACCAAAAGGAGTAAAACTCTCCTAAGCCTTACATTATCAAGCTCTGGCGTTTTAACGCATCTTCAGAATTGCAGTCTGACGTCTTTATATTCCACTACAAAGCCCCTGATAAAAGGATTTAACTCCGTATATAGATTTACAGTCTATCGCCTATAACCTCAGCCATATTATCACGCAACGATGATTATTTTCTACTAACCATAAAGACATTGGAACCCTATATTTTATCTTCGGAGCTTGAGCTGGAATAGTTGGAACAGCTCTCAGCTTAATCATTCGAGCTGAACTAGGTCAACCAGGTAGTTTAATTGGAGACGATCAAATTTATAATGTCGTAGTTACTGCCCACGCTTTCGTTATGATTTTCTTTATAGTTATGCCAATTATAATTGGAGGATTCGGTAATTGACTAGTCCCTCTTATACTTGGTGCCCCAGATATGGCATTCCCACGAATAAATAATATAAGATTCTGACTTCTCCCCCCTTCTCTAACTCTATTACTTTCAAGAGGAATAGTAGAAAGAGGAGTAGGAACAGGATGAACAGTTTACCCCCCTCTAGCAGCAGGAATTGCTCATGCTGGAGCTTCAGTTGATATAGGAATTTTCTCGCTACACCTTGCAGGGGTCTCATCAATCTTAGGAGCAGTTAATTTCATGACAACAGTTATTAATATGCGCCCTGCAGGAATAACTATGGACCGTATACCACTCTTCGTGTGAGCTGTCTTTATTACAGCCTTGCTACTATTACTATCCCTCCCAGTCCTAGCCGGAGCAATCACTATATTACTAACTGACCGAAACCTTAATACTTCATTCTTTGATCCAGCGGGTGGTGGAGACCCCATCCTTTATCAACATTTATTTTGATTCTTTGGGCACCCAGAAGTTTATATTTTAATTTTACCGGCCTTCGGAATAATTTCTCACATTATTAGCCAAGAGTCAGGTAAAAAAGAAGCTTTCGGTACCCTAGGTATGATTTACGCAATGCTTGCTATTGGGGTCTTAGGGTTCGTAGTATGAGCTCACCATATATTTACTGTCGGAATAGACGTAGATACTCGAGCTTACTTTACATCAGCAACTATAATTATTGCCGTTCCCACAGGAATCAAAATTTTCAGATGATTGGGAACGCTCCACGGAACACAACTAAATTATAGTCCCTCTCTTTTATGGGCCTTAGGATTTGTTTTCCTATTTACAGTCGGAGGTCTAACAGGGGTAGTTCTAGCCAACTCATCAATTGACATTATCCTTCACGACACATACTACGTAGTAGCCCACTTCCACTATGTTCTGTCTATAGGAGCTGTATTTGGGATCTTCGCAGGTATTGCCCATTGATTCCCACTATTTACAGGACTTACACTTAATCCTAAATGACTAAAAATACACTTTTTCGTTATGTTCGTTGGGGTAAATATTACATTCTTCCCCCAACACTTCCTGGGATTAAGAGGAATACCACGACGATATTCTGACTACCCAGATGCCTATACAGCATGAAACGTAGTTTCTTCAATTGGGTCAACAGTATCGCTTATCGCTGTTCTAGGATTCGTTATAATTGTATGAGAAGCTCTAACAGCTAGCCGACCAGTAATATTTTCTCTATTCTTACCAACCTCAATTGAATGGCAACATAATCTTCCACCAGCAGACCACAGTTATATGGAAATCCCACTAATCACTAACTTCTAAAATGGCAGACAGATGCATAGGATTTAAGCTCCTACCAGGAAGAATTATCTTCTTTTAGAAACTAATGCCAACATGAAGTCAATTAGGTTTACAAGACAGAGCATCTCCGCTTATAGAACAATTAATTTTCTTTCACGACCATGCTATAGTGGTTTTAATCCTTATTACAACACTAGTCGGTTATATAATAGCAACACTATTCTTTAACACCCTTACAAATCGATTCCTCCTAGAAGGACAAACAATCGAAATCATTTGAACGGTCCTGCCCGCCCTAATTTTAATTTTTATTGCACTTCCATCGCTCCGACTTCTTTATCTACTAGATGAAGTCAATAACCCCAGAATCACCCTAAAGGCTATCGGACATCAATGATATTGAAGCTATGAATACTCAGATTTTCTACAAGTAGAATTTGACTCTTACATGCTCCCTACAAACGAACTCCCCCAAGACGGATTCCGGCTATTAGATGTAGACAATCGTACTGTCCTCCCTATGAACACTCAAATTCGAGTTCTCATTACAGCAGCCGATGTAATCCACTCATGAACAATCCCAGCCCTAGGAGTTAAAGCTGACGCAATCCCTGGACGACTTAATCAAGTCAGCTTTTTAATAAACCGGCCTGGTTTATTTTACGGACAATGTTCTGAAATCTGCGGAGCCAACCATAGTTTTATACCTATCGTTATCGAAAGAGTATCAGTAGATTCATTCTTAAACTGAATTTCTTCTGCTAGAGAAGCTTCACCGGGTGACTGAAAGTAAGTGTAAGTCTTTTAAACTTATCATGGTAACTAACGACTACCCCCTGTGAACTAAAGAAAAATTAGTTAAACTTCATAATATAAGCCTGTCACGCTTAAGTTATCAACTACAAAATTGATATTTTTCAATTCCTCAAATAGCCCCCCTCTTATGACTCAACTTATTCGTAGTATTCTCCCTGACATTTATCTTATTCCTTATTATTAACTACTTCATTAAAGTTCCCTCTAAAATTGAAAAATTCTCTGACCCTATTAAAAAACAAGAAATAATTTGAAAATGATAACTAACCTATTCTCTGTATTCGACCCTACATCAAGAATTTTATCCCTACCTTTAAACTGACTATCAACGTTCTTAGGTGTCTTATTCCTTCCTATATTATATTGAGCTATACCCTCTCGATGAGCTCTCTTATGAAATAAAACCTTAGCTACCCTTCACAATGAATTTAAAACACTTTTAGGTACAACTCACCTCGGATCTACTATTATATTTGTAAGCTTATTTAGCTTAATCGTATTCAATAATTTCCTAGGTCTGCTACCATATATCTTTACAAGCTCTAGCCATCTAACCATAACATTAGCTTTAGCTCTGCCCCTATGAATTGCCTTCATATTATTTGGATGAATTAACCGAACCCAGCACATATTTGCACACTTGGTGCCCCAAGGTACACCCGGCCCACTCATACCATTTATAGTTTTAATTGAAACAATTAGTAATGTAATCCGACCTGGAACACTAGCAGTTCGATTAGCAGCTAATATAATCGCCGGACACTTACTCCTTACACTCCTAGGAAGAACTGGACCATCTTTATCTACAACCCTAGTTACACTTCTTATCGCCGGTCAAATTTTACTTCTCATTTTAGAAGCTGCCGTTGCAGTCATTCAATCGTATGTATTTGCAGTTTTAAGAACTCTTTACGCTAGTGAAGTTACCTAACTAATGACATCATCACACGGACACCACGCCTACCACTTAGTAGACATAAGCCCATGACCCCTTACAGGATCAATTAGTGCTATAATATTAACAACAGGACTAGTAAAATGATTCCACCAGTTTAACCCAGACCTTCTATTCCTAGGAACTATCGCAACAGTTTTAACAATAATTCAATGATGACGAGATATTACTCGAGAAGCTACATATCAAGGTCTCCACACTAAAGCCGTTACAACAGGTCTTCGATGAGGCATGATTTTATTTATTACTTCAGAAGTCCTATTCTTTTTTTCTTTCTTTTGAGCTTTCTTCCATAGAAGCCTAGCCCCTAATGTAGAAGTAGGTAGCTGCTGACCTCCTGCAGGAATCCAACCATTCAACCCATTCCAAATTCCGCTCTTAAATACCGCCATTCTATTAGCCTCGGGAGCCACAGTCACATGAGCCCACCATGCTATTATAGAAGCTAAGCACTCCCAAGCTCTCCAAGGACTTATCTTAACAGTTATCTTAGGTGTCTACTTTACAGCCCTGCAGGCCCTAGAATATTATGAAGCACCATTTACAATCGCAGACTCAGTATATGGATCTACATTCTTTGTAGCTACAGGATTCCATGGTCTTCACGTAATTATTGGAAGCTCATTCTTATTTATTTGTCTTTATCGACTGTACAAATGTCACTTCTCTTCCCTACATCACTTCGGGTTTGAAGCAGCCGCTTGATACTGACACTTTGTAGACGTAGTCTGACTCTTCCTTTATATTTCTATTTACTGATGAGGAGGTTGCCTTCTTAGTATAAAAGTATATCTGGCTTCCAACCAGAGGGTTTAAGAAATATCTTAAAGTAGGCAATGATAATTCTATTAATATGCATTATTATCACTCTAGTAATTAGATCTGTAGTTATAATTATTGCTTCACTATTAGCAAAAAAAACTATCACAGACCGAGAAAAAAACTCACCTTTTGAGTGTGGGTTTGACCCTAAAGGATCAGCACGACTACCATTTTCGCTCCGATTCTTCTTAATTGCAGTAATTTTCCTCATTTTTGATGTAGAAATCACCCTGCTCTTACCCCTAGCTATAATTATCAACTTCTCTACCATTTCAACCTGAGCAATTACGGGAAGAATTTTTATCATTATTCTCTTACTAGGACTCTATCATGAGTGAAACCAGGGAGCCCTAGAATGAGCTTATTGGAGTTATAGTCAACCATGATATTTGATTTGCACTCAAAAGGTGCTCTACTTAGAGCTAACTTCAAAGTAAAAAGCGAAAAATTGCCCTCAGTTTCGGCCTGAGCCTTGGTGTTAAATCACCTTTACTTATTGGTTAAAGCCAAATAAGAGGCATATCACTGTTAATGATAGAACTGGAAATCTTTTCCTAACCAAGGGGGTAGGATGATCAAGAAGAAGCTGCTAACTTCTAACTTAAGCGGTTAAAATCCGTTTATACCCCTGTTATTATAGTGTAACTAACACATTACATTTTCATTGTAAAGCTAAAGGTATAACTCCTTTTAAAAACAGCACTAATATTAGAAATACTTACAAACATAACTGTTTCCTTTGCGGCTTCAACACAACGCTCTTCGTATAAGCTATATAAGTTAAATTATAATAAAAAACAATACAATTAACCAAAGTAAAAAACTTAATATATACACTTTCATTCTATTGTCCTGAAAAACCTGAAGACTTGAAGAACCTTTACTTACAGCTGAATAAATACCTTGTCCACCATAGTATTCAGACCACCCTATGTCTCCAACTCTTTGATATTTTCCACCTCTTCTCAAAAATCTCTTACTTACCCCATAAGTTGACAAAAAAGGTATGAATCATATCGAACCAAAAAACACCGTTGAGCCATAACTTTTCAAAGAGTTTAATCTGTAATTCACAGCCATTAAATTCAACATGTACCCAATCATACCACCAACTACACTTACACTTAACGCCAAAGTCTTAAACCCCAAGGTTATACAAATCATATAAGGGCAAGGAAAAATTAACCACGATAAAAAAGCACCCCCAAAGATGGCCCCACAGCTAAGACCTATTATAGGTTTTGTTATAACTACAGCTTCATCCCCGACAGAGTACAAATTACCTAAATTAAAATCTCCAGACAAGCTATAATAAATTAAACGTATAGTATAGCACACTGTGAGCCCCGTTGCTAAAGCATAAAGACCGAAAGCAATAATATTAATCGGAGATATAAAAGCAACCTCCAAAATTATATCCTTAGAATAAAATCCAGCCAAAAAAGGAGTCCCACATAAAGCTAAATTAGCTAAATTCATACATATCCCAGTTAAAGGCATATGGTAAACCAAGCCCCCTATTATACGAATATCTTGATAATCTTTCACTCTATGAATGACCGCTCCCGCGCATATAAACAAAAGAGCCTTAAATAAAGCATGGGCCAACAAATGAAAAAAAGCTAAATCAGCATAACCTAAAGACAAAATACTCATTATCACACCTAATTGTCTTAAAGTCGACAGGGCAATAATCTTCTTCAAGTCATACTCAAAATTCGCCCCCAACCCTGCCATAAACATAGTTAGACTAGATAACAATATTAGCACTCTCTGAGATAATATTCCTTCCAAAGCAGGGCTAAACCGAATCAGTAAGTAAACCCCCGCAGTAACTAGTGTAGAAGAATGGACTAATGCCGATACAGGAGTAGGAGCTGCCATAGCCGCCGGTAATCAAGCGGAAAAAGGAATTTGAGCACTTTTAGTTATAGCAGCTAATACTACCAACCCACACAGCATCTCCTTTTCACCGAAACCAAGTCCGCCATCCACATAAAACAAAAAATTTCACCCCCCATGCACGAATATCAAAGAAATTGCCAACAGAATTGCAACATCCCCCACTCGATTTGATAAAGCAGTCAACATCCCTGCATTTGCTGATTTCTCATTTTGATAATAAATAACTAAGGCGTAAGAAACTAACCCTAGCCCATCTCACCCAAGCAAGATTCTAATTAAATTAGGACTAATGATTAAGAACCCTATTGATATAACAAAAGCAAGTACTAGATATATAAAACGATTTATATTCTTATCCCCAGCCATATACTCACCACTGTAGTACAAAACCATAGAAGAAATAAACATTACAAATCTCAAAAACATAAAAGACATTCAGTCAAGAATTAAAGTTATAACAACAGAACAAGAATTAACTCTCATAATTTCTCACTCAATAAAATAAGATTGTCCTCTACCGAGACAAAGTAAAGAACAGCACAAAGAGACAGCTGATCTTAATACTAAAAATACTATTCTAGTTTGATATATAGAAATTGCTCATAACACGGTTCAAAATGAATATTCATCATGTCTTCGGCACCACAAACCGACGTTTTATTTAAACTATTTAAACTTATAGAATAGAAATAATAGTTGATCTTTTTAAAATAAGAATATTTAAAGGCAGCCAGTGAAGTATCAAAATTAAATATTCACGAACCTTCCCTGAACAACAAGAGAATAAAGCCCTATAATATTTCCCATGCTGACTCAAAGAAAATATATACAAAGTGTAAGAAGCGCTAAAAAAAGAAAGTAAAGAGATAGACAACATACTAAGTTTTCTTCAAGATACTACCCCAAGAATTAGGCTAATTTCACCCAGTAAATTTAAAGTAGGGGGCGCCGCCATATTCCCAGCACTCAATAAAAATCACCATAAAGCCATTCTAGGCATAAAATTCATTAATCCCTTTCTAATCAGCAAACTTCGTCTCCCCACTCGTTCATAAACTATATTGGCCAAGCAAAATAACCCAGATGAACATAAACCATGTCCAATCATTACAACAACAGCTCCATTTATACCTCACCAGCCAAAAACAACAAGACCAGACAATACTAGCCCTATATGAGCAACCGAAGAATAAGCAATTAAAGCTTTAATATCTACTTGACGTAAACACATTAAACTTACTACGACACCCCCGACTAATCTAATTCTAACCCACAACCAAGATAAATTTTTATTTACTTCACCAAACAACGGTAAAACTCGAATTAAACCGTAACCACCCAGCTTTAATAAAACACCGGCTAAAATCATAGACCCTGCCACAGGCGCTTCAACATGGGCTTTAGGTAATCATAAATGAACTAAAAATATAGGTAACTTTACAATAAAAGCAAATACAGTAACCAAATATCACACAGATGCCACAAACTCAACCCCACTCACTTGTTCCACTAAACCTAAAGTTAAAGTTCCACTCACTTTATAAAAACTAAGCAAAGACACTAAAAGAGGTAGTGAAGCAAACAAGGTATAAAAAAGCATATAAATACCTGCTTGCAATCGCTCAGGCTGATAGCCCCACCCTAAAATTAAAATCAACGTAGGAATAAGAGAACTCTCGAAGCTAATATAAAACAATAAATAATCAGTAGAAGAAAAAGTTAACACTAAAAATAAAAGCAAAAAAATATTTACTAACAGAAAGACTGAAGGATAATTATTATCTTTCAATACCTTTTGTCTTGAAATTACAACCAAAGCAGTAATTCAAAAACTCAACAAAATCAGGATATAACTCAAAGAATCTACTCCCAAGCACCACCCTAACATATAATGGTCAAATTCATGAAAACAATAACCAGATAAAATAAAAGACAAGAGAAATAAAGAACTTTGAACAGCTCACCACTTATTCACCAAAGGTATCAACAATACACAAGAAAATACAAACTTTAACATTGTAATACACTAAATCTTCTAAAACAATCGTTTCCATGAGTACGTACTACCGAAACTAACAATGCTAAACCTAAAGCACCTTCACAAGCAGCTAACGTTAAAAAAAATAATAAAAAATAACTTTCATGGCCAAGCCCAGTTAAGTGTAGACTTATAAACCAAAAAATTCTTAACATAATATACTCCAAACTCAACAAAGTATTCAATAAATGCTTACGTTTAGAAACAAAAACTCATAACCCACAAATTACTCTAACTAGAGGTACAATATAATAGAATCCTAGAATCGTCATTAGTTTTAATAGTTTAGAAAAAACACCGGTCTTGTAAACCGGAATCGAAGATAAATCTTCTTAAAGCATCAGAGAAAAGAGTTACCTCCTATCATCAGTTCCCAAAACTAATATTTTATATTAAACTATTCTCTGCATTTCTCTAATTATAATTATATCCCCACTTATTATCACATTCTCCATTATATTCACACGACTTATCCATCCCCTGGCCATAGGGCTTATACTACTACTACAAACAATAATAATCTGTGTAACTGCAGGGCTATCAATAAATTCTTTTTGATTTTCCTACATCTTATTTTTAATCTTCCTTGGAGGGATACTAGTACTATTTATATATGTTGCTTCATTGGCATCAAACGAAACCTTTTCTTTTTCTTCACTACTTGTAATAATCACCGGATCCGTAATATTTGTATCAGTTGTTATTGCACTACTAGACCCCATACTCCTAAATCACCCCATTCACCTAGCTCAGTCTTCCATTATAACAGAGCTAACCAATTCAACACCAGTTCTACTAAGAACGATCTATAACAAAACAACAACAAACCTAACATTATTTATCGTTTTATATTTACTATTAACTCTTATTGCAGTAGTAAAAATTACAAACACTTTTTTCGGTCCTCTTCGACTATCCTCATAATGACAATACCTATCCGTAAATCCCATCCCTTATTTAAAATCGCTAACGGAGCTTTAGTAGACCTTCCAGCCCCAACAAATATCTCTACCCTATGAAATTTCGGGTCTCTTTTAGGCCTATGTTTAATCGTCCAAATTGCTACAGGTTTATTCTTAGCTATACACTACACAGCTCACATTGACCTAGCGTTTTCCAGTGTAGCTCACATTTGTCGAGATGTCAACTACGGTTGATTATTACGAACTCTTCACGCTAACGGAGCCTCTTTCTTCTTCATTTGCTTATACATGCACACTGGACGTGGAATCTACTACGGATCTTTCCTTTATATGCATGCATGATCAGTTGGAGTAGTTATCTTACTTTTAACTATAGCAACAGCTTTCCTGGGATACGTACTGCCCTGAGGACAAATATCATTCTGAGGAGCAACAGTCATTACTAATCTCGCCTCTGCCATCCCCTATATCGGAACAGAACTAGTACAATGAATTTGAGGTGGATTTGCAGTAGACAATGCCACACTAACACGCTTTTTCACATTTCATTTCCTCTTTCCTTTTGTAGTAGCAGCCGCTACTCTAGTACACATTTTATTCATCCACCAAACCGGGTCTAACAACCCTCTAGGTATCGTAAGAAATGTAGACAAAATCCCATTTCACCCATACTTTACTTTCAAAGACATCACAGGATTTGTAGTTATACTTGCCGCACTCACTCTACTTACACTACTAGACCCTTACCTCTTAGGAGACCCAGACAATTTTATCCCAGCTAACCCCCTAGTTACCCCAGCGCATATCCAGCCAGAATGATACTTTTTATTTGCATACGCAATCTTACGGTCAATCCCAAATAAGCTTGGAGGAGTAATTGCCCTAGTTATATCTATCTTAATCCTTTTAATTCTCCCATTTACACACACAGCTAAATTCCGAAGTCTAACCTTCTACCCATTAAATCAAATTATATTCTGATCACTTGTAGCAATTGTACTTCTTTTAACATGAATTGGTGCACGTCCAGTAGAAGACCCGTATATCATTACAGGTCAAATTTTAACAGTCTTATACTTCTCATTTTACATTATCAACCCGCTAACTCTAATATGATGAGATAAACTTCTAGACTAGTTATTTGGCTGATAGGAAAGCTCGTGTTTTGAAAGCTCGCTATAGAGGTTCGAATCCTCTAATAACTTTACTTAAAAAAGTACAATTACAACAACAGAACAAAACATAAGGCTTTTACCCCCATAAAAAACAACAAATAATTTAATGCCACCGGTAAAAATCTTTTTCAAGCTAAATATATCAACTTATCATAACGGAAACGAGGTAGTGTCCCCCGAACCCACACAAAAGCAAATGCCACTATAACAAGCTTTACATAATACAATGGACTCAACAGATCCCCACCTAAAAAAATCAAAGAAAACAACATTCTTATAAACAAAATTCTAGCGTACTCTGCCATAAAAATTAATGCAAACCCACCTCTTCTATACTCAGTATTAAAACCAGACACCAGCTCAGATTCACCCTCAGCAAAATCAAAAGGAGTTCGATTAGTCTCAGCTAAACAAGAAGCAAATCATACTAAAGCCAAAGGAAATGTAAACCACAACATTCAAATATCCCGCTGGTAAAGTCTAAACAAACTTAGATCAAACCCCCCAATTAAAAAAATAAAAGACAAAAGAATTAAAGCTAATCTGACCTCATAAGAAATAGTCTGAGCAACCGCCCGAAGTCTTCCCAGCAAAGCATATTTAGAATTAGAGGCCCATCCAGCGCTTATGGTAGTATACACCCCCAATCTTGTACAACAAAGAAAAAATAAAGTTCCCATTCTAAAATTTATTAGCCCAAGCTCATAAGGCATTACAAGCCATACAATTAAAGAAACAAATAAACTAAAAACGGGGGATATATAATAGGGTAAAAAATTAGATATAACAGGCAATGTCTGTTCTTTCGTAAATAGCTTTACAGCATCAGCAAAAGGTTGCAAGAGTCCTATAAAACCGACCTTATTAGGTCCTTTACGAATCTGAATATACCCTAAAATCTTACGTTCCAACAAAGTCACAAAAGCTACCCCCACCAAAACACAAATAATAAGTACAAGATATCTCACGATTATAATTAAAGACATCATATATTACTTATGGGATTTATACCCACATAATTGGATCCTAAGTCCAATGCATAATTCTGCCAAAGCAACCTATTAATATTACTCTTTTCTCAAAAATTATTTTGACTACTCAATCCTTTCGTACTAAAGTAATCTCTCACACCTAGGAGATAGAAACCGACCTGGCTCACGCCGGTCTGAACTCAAATCATGTAAGGATTTAAAGGTCGAACAGACCCTCCCATGAAACTGCTACACCACAAGGAAACCTTAATTCAACATCGAGGTCGCAACCCTTCTTGTCGATATGAACTCTCAAAGAAGATTACGCTGTTATCCCTAAAGTAACTTAATCTTTTAATCTTTAATAAAGGATCAATTTCTACCAAAAATTTATTGTTATTATAAAAGAAAAACAGTTACTATCAATTATATTTTCGTCGCCCCAACGAAACAGCTACTAACCAAACCAAGTTTATACTAACAATTTATAATTTAATTAGCACACTGTAAAGCTTTATAGGGTCTTATCGTCCCCCTAGAACATTTAAGCCTTTTCACTTAAAAGTTAAATTCAAGAAATAAAACAGAGACAGCTTATTTTTTGTCCAACCATTCATACAAGCCTCCAATTAAAAGACTAATGATTATGCTACCTTCGCACGGTCAAAATACCGCGGCCCTTTAACGTATGTCAGTGGGCAGGCCAGACTCTATATAACAACCATACAGACATGTTTTTGATAAACAGGCAAAAATAATGTTTGCCGAGTTCCTTTATTATACATTTCAAAACTAATACTTTATATTCTATTTTAAACTTATTTTACACACTTATCTCTACTAATAAAATCATTATAACTTTTACACTAATATTCCATAAAATTATTAATTACTATAATCGGACTCATCTTAAATAATAAAAACCCTTTATATTAGCTAGAACGCTTTATAAATTTGACTGCTTTTAAGCCTAATTTAATATAAATTTACAATGACGACTCACAATTAATTTATTATAGAATAAGAAGCTCTTCCCTCCTATTCTTTACTATCTTTTAACTTCAACTCTATCAAAAAATAACTAAATTAAATTTAATTCATTAATAACCAGATATAAAGAAACGACTGACATCTCATCACCAATATAAAATTCAAAATTTCTTTAAAACGAAAAACTCTATTTTACATTAACTCTTCTTTTTTCGGGATTTCTTAATATAAAAAGAAAATTTTAATTTTCCCTGATACACAAGGTACAAAACTTAATTTCTACTTTTTTCCAGTTAAATTATTTCATGTTATTTCACCTTTCCTTCACAGTACTCTTCACTATAGCCTTAACAAAATCTTTTTACTTCAAATTACTAAAATATCTATATTAAAAAATGATTTTAATAGAACTAAACACTTAACTCTAAACAATTTCTTCCAAACAAACAAGTTTACACTTCAAGGCACATTGATTTGCACAACGAACTTCTCAACGTAAGTGAGATGCTTAACTAAACAAGCTCTGCCTTGAATTTCTAGGTACACTTTCCAGTACACCTACTATGTTACGACTTATCTCGCTTTAATTAACGAGAGCGACGGGCGATGTGTACATAACCTAGAGCTATAATCAAATGATCATATTAAAATCACCTTACTTTTAAATCCACCTTCATAAAGAAATTCATTCTTTAATCCGTCTTATAAAAAATTTTATTGTAACCCATCTCTTCTTTACCATAAGCTGCACCTTGATCTAATATACTAGTTTAAAACTATTTCAACAACTAAAAATCTTTTTAAAGTTATCTAATAATGACGGTATACAAACTGTCTCTCACAAGGTAAAGTAAGATACTTCGTGGACTATCGATTACAGGACAGGTTCCTCTAACTAGACTAAGTTACCGCCAAATCCTTTGAGTTTCAAGACAATAACTGCTTACTACCCAGGTAACATTACTTTAAAATAAAGTGTAACAGGGTATCTAATCCTGGTCCATACCTTAATCTTAACAACCTCAATCTCATTAAAAACAAACTACCTTTGCTCACCAAAAACTAATTTCACCCTTTATTAGTACAAATTTAATTTAATTATATTAACGTGTCATTTAAGAATCTTTAACCAACTTTCTTTCATTTTATCTCTCAGTATAACCGCGGCTGCTGGCACAAATTTTAACCAGATATAACTACCAGAATTACCAATTCCAACTTTCATTTATATTATTAGCACTAGGTACTGCGAATTTATATTTCATCAATATCTTTTAATATCAAACTTTAAATGTATCTAACACGTATTTAAATTTTTATCGGCACGAAAAAACCTTACATGTACCTATTAATCTGAAAACAAAAGAACAAGCCAGGATAAAACTTTTATAACTACCTCAATACTTGACAATAAGCAATAAATATTAATATAAACTAAAGTAAAAATTTTAGAACCTAAACTAACTTGTATCTCTACCGAATATAAAACCAAGGATTATATTTGGAATCTCATCCTACCCCCCCCAATTATCCTCCTTCTTATAAATTAATTACTTAATTAATTATTAAACAATTACTTTTATATTACAGGTATTTATTTTAGATTAAATTTAATATAATATTTATTTTTTTAAAGGGACCCATTAATGTGGCCTTCAAATTTTTATTAGACCCCCAAATATATTTTTTAGGATTATTTTAAATTATATACATTTAATATTTTATAATAACTTATTTGTATATATAAATTAAATTTTGAGTTATTCTAATTATAATTAAACAAAAATTATAATAAAATATTCTATGATTCTATATAGGTTTTTATACAAAATTTAATTTTCTATAACTAATTAATTAATTGTAATTACAAAGACTATTTAACTCTATATATACTTATACATATATATTGTTAATATGTATTAAGATAATTATATAATAATATATTTATAATGCGTAGTTAATTTAGTTTCTTTGATCAATACATAAATAGTGAAAATATTTATGGTTCATACTATTGTATGTTATTATACGCATATATACGTTAATAAAGAATTTATTATAATATATTTAATTAATTATAATACCTTCTAATTATGCAAAATAGTGTCTTTTTCGATAAAACTAATTTATTTCAAGAGGAAAAATTAGTTTTATTCAAAAAAAAGACACTATTTTGAGTACTTTAATTAAAATATAATATATATATAAGGTAATTAAGTCTTTAAATATTATATAGAATATTTGGTTATATTTAAATAAGCAATTATATAGGGGCTCAAAAACTCACATTTACCCATGCCCGATTTAAAAAGTTTAACTATTATTCGAAAATTAATGCAAATTATAATTTAGAAACTATTATTTTAATTTTAAAATTTAAATTTTATAAA